TTTTGAAAGTTTCGCATTACTTACTTTCTTTCTTTGTAATTTGTAAAGTAAATATATAAATAGATAAATAATAAGAAATTAACGCTTGAGAGTGATATATGTTATAGTTGTATATGTAAATCCTAGATGTGAAAATAGAATAGTAAATAGAATAGTAATATGAATATGCGGAATTTATCAATTAACAAAAAGGTATAAATATAAATAATTTGATTTCTTTTTTTATTCAAAGAATAAATAAGTGTAAATAGAAATGATGAAATAAGAAACAACGGCCAATGTCATAAAAATGATGAATCATAAATAGAGTTTAGGTTCGAATTCCATAGATAATATGAATGGGATTGTCTATAATGATAGAGAAATACAACATCTCCGCATATATAATTCTGAATTCTTATTCATCTACTTTGATATATATTATATTAATAATATATTTATATTTTAAAATGGGTTGGTTAAGTTTGAAAATGCACTCATTGAATGAGTAAACAATTTTCTTATTGAATTAACCGATCTACTTGCTATCGGACATTTTTTTTATTTTTGTTTGCAAAAAAAATTTCGACATATAATACTTTATTATTATGAGAATCAATCCTACTACTTCTACTTCGGGTCCTGGGGTTTCCGCTCTTGAAGAAAAAAACCTGGGGCGTATTGCTCAAATCATTGGTCCGGTACTGGATGTATCCTTTCCACCGGGCAAGATGCCTAATATTTACAACGCTTTGGTAGTTAAAGGTCAAGATACGGTTGGCCAGCAAATTAATGTAACTTGCGAGGTACAGCAATTATTAGGAAATAATCGAGTTAGAGCTGTAGCTATGAGTGCTACAGATGGTCTGATGAGAGGAATGGAAGTGATTGATACAGGAGCTCCTCTAAGTGTTCCAGTTGGTGGGGCGACTCTCGGACGAATTTTCAACGTTCTTGGAGAGCCTGTTGATAATTTGGGTCCTGTAGATACTCGCACAACATCTCCTATTCATAGATCTGCGCCTGCCTTTATACAGTTAGATACAAAATTATCTATTTTTGAAACGGGGATTAAAGTAGTGGATCTTTTAGCTCCTTATCGTCGTGGAGGAAAAATCGGGCTATTCGGGGGGGCCGGAGTGGGTAAAACCGTACTCATCATGGAATTGATCAACAACATTGCAAAAGCTCATGGAGGTGTATCCGTATTTGGCGGAGTGGGCGAACGCACTCGTGAAGGAAATGATCTTTACATGGAAATGAAAGAATCTGGGGTGATTAATGAACAAAATATTGCGGAATCAAAAGTCGCTCTAGTCTATGGTCAGATGAATGAACCGCCGGGAGCTCGTATGAGAGTTGGCTTGACTGCCCTAACCATGGCGGAATATTTCCGGGATGTTAATGAACAGGACGTACTTCTATTTATCGACAATATTTTTCGTTTCGTCCAAGCAGGATCCGAAGTATCCGCTTTATTAGGAAGAATGCCTTCCGCTGTAGGTTATCAACCCACTCTTAGTACAGAAATGGGTTCTTTGCAAGAAAGAATTACTTCTACCAAAGAGGGATCCATAACTTCTATTCAAGCCGTTTATGTACCTGCGGACGATTTGACGGACCCCGCTCCTGCCACAACATTTGCGCATTTAGATGCTACTACCGTACTATCAAGAGGACTCGCTGCAAAAGGTATCTATCCAGCAGTAGATCCTTTAGATTCAACATCAACTATGCTCCAACCTAGAATTGTTGGTGAGGAACATTATGAAACTGCGCAAAAAGTTAAGCAAACTTCACAACGTTACAAAGAACTTCAGGACATTATAGCTATCCTTGGGTTGGACGAATTGTCCGAAGAAGATCGTTTAACCGTAGCAAGAGCACGAAAAATTGAGCGTTTCTTATCACAACCCTTCTTCGTAGCAGAAGTTTTTACCGGTTCTCCAGGAAAATATGTTGGTCTAACAGAAACAATTAGGGGTTTTCAACTGATCCTTTCCGGGGAATTAGATGGTCTTCCGGAACAGGCCTTTTATTTGGTAGGTAATATCGATGAAGCTACCGCGAAGGCTATGAACTTAGATGTGGAGAGCAAATTGAAGAAATGACCTTAAATCTATGTGTACTGACCCCTAATCGAATTGTTTGGGATTCGGAAGTGCAAGAAATAATTTTATCGACTAATAGCGGCCAAATTGGTGTATTACCAAATCACGCACCTATTGCCACGGCTGTAGATATAGGAATTTTGAGAATACGTCTTAACGACCAATGGTTAACAATAGCTCTGATGGGCGGTTTCGCTAGAATAGGCAATAATGAAATAACCATTTTAGTAAATGATGCAGAGAGGGGCAGTGACATTGATCCGCAAGAAGCTCAACAAACTCTTGAAATAGCTGAAGCTAATTTAAGTAGCGCTGAAGGCAAGAGACAAACAATTGAGGCAAATTTAGCTCTCCGACGAGCTAGGACGCGAGTCGAGGCTATCAATACAATTTTATAACTAGTTGTTGGTGCGTCCGAATAGAATATAGAAGAATAAAGAAAAATAAATTTTGATTATACACCATATTCTATTTGGATTCTACCGATTGAATCCAATCAAGTGTAATCAGATTTTGGTGCAACAAGAAACAACTCAAAAAATATAAAAAATAAGAAGTATTAGGGTATGGAAAAGATACAAAATAAATCAAAAAAAGAAGGTGGGTAGAAATACTTATTAGATACCATTGGCTGTGCGGTATCTAATAAGTTCTACCTACTATTGGATTTGAACCAATGACTCCTGCCGTATGAAAGCAATACTCTAACCGCTGGGTTAAGTAGGTCATTTATTATCATAAAGAAAAAAAAAGGAACCCGTCACATTGATAGATTATAGATGGAATCTTATTTCTAAGCAATACCCTTGACAGGAAACAGATCAGAGAGCTATCATGTCAGATTATGCAATACTCACCTTGACAAGAATTTATATAATGATAAAATATTTATCACAAACACAAGGGCCATAGCTCAGTTGGTAGAGCACCTCGTTTACACGCGCGCCAATGTTTTTTCAGAGGAGTCCATCATGTAATCAACAGAATTTATCTTAGTAAAAAGTCGACGTCTTACTCCATGGATTCGAAGGAACAAGAGAACAATAGCCTGACAAATGGTTGGTTGGTCCAATTGAGGTCCCAATTTAGGCGCCAAGAAATAGAACCCATCATTGATTTGATAATTGATAAGGTGAATATTCAGTCCATTCAATGCTAGGCATAATGAGTATAAGTACCTCAAAAAAATCTCTTTTTGTCCTATGAACTTGAAGGTGTATGAAGTTTCATATTTGATGCTTTGGGCAGAGCGATAGAGACTCCATTTAACTTAGGTTGATATAGGCCGAAGGCAGACCTACGTCAAGATAACTCTTTTTTGAAACACTTTGGTATTGCTACTGAATCAAAATAAAGAGTCAGAGCACGCGGAGCCATCTCATTATCTTTCTGTTAAGAAAAAGGATGGCGGACTCGCTGATATTTATATCAGTTGATGAAAGAGCCCAATGCAAAAAAAATGCACGTTGGGTCTTTGAAACAGTTCGAATCATTTTGATAATAATAAGTTTGATCTGTTTTACCGAGAAGGTCTACGGTTCGAGTCCGTATAGCCCTAATTTTTCATGAATGTAAATTTCCAATTCCAAAATAGTAATTCGATATATCATATATATCATAAAGTAATAAATAGAATCGAGTAATCGAAAAATACAAATTTTAGGAGGTTTCAATGAAGTATCCTCCTAAATTTACTAGACGATTTCGTATCGTTATAGTAATGAATGTCATTTTTCTTAAATTGAAAAAAAGAATATTATAATTATAAAATATTATAATTATAAAAATTAATTTTTATTTCTTTTGGTTATATCAGCTTAGTGTTTGGATTCTCACCGAAGGTTTTGGCCGCGGGGAGCCACAATCCAGGACTAAGCCTTGGTTCCCCCTAGCCCGGATCGAACCCCTTGAAGATCGGCTCGCTCAAAAGAGCATCCGAGAAGAACGAGAGGAATTGTCAAAAGACATGAAACGGATGGCGATGAGGGTCCAACACAGCAGGATACAGATGGTGCGTGTATGCGCGAATAGGAGAATAAACTATCTCCCATTCCATTCATTCGTCAAATTAGAACCGAATTTCTAATTTTGGTTTAGATTCTATGTAGATCAAGAACTACATGAGTTGCTTAACTTACTACGTGAGTTTGATTATAATTGTCAGTCATGGATAGATTCTCTATTTTATAGAGACATAGAATTTCCTCAGCTCTACGAGGTGGAGAGTGCCGTCGCCAAGATGCCCGGAAATCAAGCCCAAACGATTTTGGGAGAGCCCATTGAAACGCTTACTTCTTTATCAACCCAGCAATGAGCAAACTTAGCCAAAAAAGCAGGTTATTCAATAATTAATTCAATTATAAATAAATAAAAAAAAAATATTTGATCATCGAAAAACTGAAAGGCATTTACCCAACCGTCGGTTGGGTAAATGAACGAGGAGTCCGCGAAAAAGCCTTTTCAAAAAATAAAAAAAATTCCATCCATAAAATGGAAGTTCCAACAACAACAACAACAAATCCCCATTCTCTTACCGGGGTCAACCAAGGGAATTTCCCCAGTTTTCCACAATTGGAAAATAGAGCAAATTCGAATCTTTAAAATTAGATCCAAAAAGGTAAGTGACCGGTAATTGTTCTTATTTTTTTTATTTGATACATTTCGGTGAGTAATGTTCGTGAATTAGGTGAAGGAAGGTACGGAAAGAGAGGGATTCGAACCCTCGGTAAACAAAAGCCTACATAGCAGTTCCAATGCTACGCCTTGAACCACTCGGCCATCTCTCCTAAAGAATCTTATGATTATGACCTAGAAAACGAGTAAATAGCGAGTCATTCATAGTATTGCAGTCTTCATCTTATTGCAGTATAGGTATGCCTGATCAATTATAAAAACAATAGAAAAAAAAATAGAAAACGTTTCATCAAAGAAAGATCTTCATTCGGGGTTCGATGGATAAAAAATCTTTTTTTATTGTTAAAAGAAAAGACATTACATTAAAAACAAACGATATATATCTTTTGTTTTATCAATAAGTAGCCTTTGTTATGGTTATAATATTTATACCGAACCAAATTAAACCAAGGAATTGGAACGAATCGAATCGTCTGATGGATTCATATTTTATACTATGATTCCAGTTAGACAGTGTTTATATTTATAAAATGATTCCATAGGAATTCAAAAATAGCTTTCTTTCCAGTTTCAGAACTACTTACTTTTACCTCATGGATCTATTATAAATTCTGGAATCATACCAGGGATTTTTAAATTTTGATTGTATAGTGTATACACGCTATGCACACAAAATAGTTATTCTATATTTTATCATATCATAAAATCATAATTAGATTATTCGATTATTTGATTCTTTTTCCTCTTTGTATCATAATCCAATCAAAACTAACTCCTCCAGGTATCCTAATTTGTAGGAAAAATTCCTTGATTCTTCCACTTAGATGAAATAGAACTAGTTCTGTTCATTGGTATACTACTCCATTGGTTTGGCTGACATCCAATTGGATTGAAACCTTTCCTCCTATTGATTCCTGTGAAAAAGGAACAATTTGAGTGGAAGGGAAGGCCCACATCTTTTTTTAGAATGAGTCTGTTTTTATGTTATTTCGTACTGTAAATATTCCCTTTTTGTGGGATTCTTTTCCCCAGAGAGGTAATGCGAAGAATTATCGAATGGATTGTTAACTATGCCTAGATCGCGGATAAATGGAAATTTTATTGATAAGACCTTTTCAATTGTAGCCAATATCTTATTACGAATAATTCCGACAACTTCAGGAGAAAAAGAAGCATTTACCTATTACAGAGATGGTGCGATTTGATTTTTTGATTGATTTTTTGAATTTCTTTATCATTTTCAGTTTTACGAGAAAGCCATATGATTCATTCGGGATAGAAAGAAAACTATTATTGTATTGAAATAAACCTACGCTTGTTGAAGGTGAAGTTTGAAAATGGAACAACCCCTTCTGTCGTGTATCCTCGATTGATGCAGCCTTAGACGCTTTCATTTTGATTCGAGTCTTAAGCGAAAGGTTACACCTATGGGTTCTGTATTCCAGGTCAATCCCACTCTACTAGTACCAATGGGCGGCATAGGGGAAGAAGCGCTACACCTAGGAATCAACAACACAAAAACTTTGTTATAAATTCTCTCCTTTCCTTATCGGGATCGGGACTACCAAGAATGGTTGGGACAACAAACATCCATCTCGTTCGTACTTTGGATACCCGTATAACCATCGAAGACCGTTGAAGTGACTAATTCCTGAAAATAGGGGGCGTTGAGGACAAAAAAATTGTTGGAGTTACCTTTTCTATATAGCACCAACGCCCTTGGTGTTAAGAAAATACCTCTTGCAGTAGGGTTGGCTAGAGATTTCTTGTAAAAACGCTAGCCCCTCTCAGTTTATAATGAGAATATTTCATTTTGATTTCATGGATTATTATCATTATGCACAGAAGGGAGGAGCCGTATGAGGTGAAAATCTCATGTACGGTTCTGGAACGGGGATTCTTTGAATAGAATGAACGACCGTAACGGATGTCAGCCCAATCCGAAGGAAATTATGCGGAAGCTTTACAAAATTATTACGAAGCTACGCGACTAGAAATTGATCCCTATGATCGAAGTTATATACTCTATAACATAGGCCTTATCCACACAAGCAACGGAGAACATACGAAAGCTTTGGAATATTATTTCCGAGCACTCGAACGAAATCCATTCTTACCGCAAGCTTTTAATAATATGGCCGTGATCTGTCATTACGTGCGACTATCTCCACTATAGAAAAGAGGAAAAAAGAGAAAATAGGCTAGTAAAACTAAATACTACAAATAAAAAATAGGGCTTTCTACATAAGTATCGTACAAAACAACGATTTTTATTAGCTGTAGAAAAAAAAGAGACTTCATATAAGCCGAAATATGAAGAAATAGATATGCCCATTTTATTCTATGGATAAAGGATCCAATTGTTAGAGGAAGCACCGTAAAGATCAATTTGCGAGGTTTTGGGCCGATACAATAAGAACTGCTTACTTATGTCATGATATGAGATAAAAGTTAGGAATCAACTTATGTGATAGAGTCGATCCACTAAGGTATTAAGCAGCGGTGTAGCATCAGATCCCAAAGATAGTAAGCCCTTTCTTAATGGAGGAAAGTCTTTTTCAAAGATTCTATATGAATTTCTATATGAAACCGAGATAGTTACCTTTCAGAAAATTATACCGATAGCGGAGGATGTCTATGTTTCATTCTTCTGAAGGTGGGAGAAAAGATAAAACTGATTAGTAATCAAAATTCAAGTTTGAAACTCATGTAAATTAAATTAATTAATCTCTTCTGGTTAAGCCGATAAAAAATGGGATAGATTTACGAAAAATCT